AATATTTGTGAACAATGTGGATATCATTTGAAAATGAGTAGTTCAGATAGAATCGAACTTTCGATTGATCCGGGCACTTGGGATCCTCTGGATGAAGACATGGTCTCTCTGGATCCCATTGAATTTCATTCGGATGAGGAGCCTTATAAAGATCGTATCGATTCTTATCAAATAAAAACAGGGTTAACTGAGGCTGTTCAAACAGGCATCGGCCAACTAAACGGTATTCCCATAGCAATTGGGGTTATGGATTTTCAGTTTATGGGGGGTAGTATGGGATCCGTAGTTGGGGAGAAAATTACCCGTTTGGTCGAGTATGCTACCAATAAATTTCTACCTCTTATTATAGTATGTGCTTCGGGAGGGGCACGCATGCAAGAAGGAAGTTTGAGCTTGATGCAAATGGCTAAAATTTCTTCTGCTTTATATGATTATCAATCAAATAAAAAGTTATTTTATGTATCAATCCTTACATCGCCTACTACTGGTGGGGTGACAGCCAGTTTTGGTATGTTGGGGGATATCATTATTGCCGAACCCAATGCCTACATTGCATTTGCGGGTAAAAGAGTAATTGAACAAACATTGCATAAAACAGTACCCGAAGGTTCACAAGCGGCCGAATATTTATTCCAGAAGGGCTTATTTGATTTAATCGTACCGCGTAATCCTTTAAAGGGCGTTCTGAGTGAATTATTTCAGCTCCACGCTTTCTTTCCTTTAAATCAAAATTCAAGCAAGTAGAGCACATTAAGTTCAATTATTTTATTTGTAGCAAACAAGTAGTTAGTTTATCGAAATCAAAGTCAAAATCAGAAGAATAGAATAGAGTTTTCTTTGATGACATAAGATCTAATTGTAGAAAGAATCAAAAATTGTGGATAATTCTTTTTTTTTACCTAGATTACTGACTAGTAATCAGGAAGCCTCTAGCAACAAGATAAAAAAACGAATTTCATTTTCCTTTCTTACGTATGTATATAATTCAAATATAGAAAATATAGATTTTTGTATCTTTCTATATCTCCCGAGAATCCCCATTTTTTACTAAGAATCCCCGTTAGGTCGGATTCTAACGAATCTTTCGGTAATTTGTAAGAAACTCTTTTTTTATTAAATTTAAAGACAAGAAGAAAAGAAGAAGACTAATAAAATGGATTATCATACATATATTTTATGTAGAAAGTAGAAAGATGAATAAGTCCATTTAGTTAGTTCTACATTCCTTGCGCTTATTATATATACTCACTTAGATATATACTAATTAGAATTCTAATTATTATAAGATATCTTTAATAGTAAATTGAGGTACCCATTCTATGGCAACTTTTGACTTTCCCTCTATTTTGGTGCCTTTAGTAGGCATAGTATTTCCGGCAATTGCAATGGCTTCTTTATCTCTTCATGTTCAAAACAACAAGATTGTTTAGACCCGATGGGACTAAATTGCATCCATTTTTTTTTCAAAACTTAGACTTGTATCATAACATTGATATTTATTGATGGTATAACATGCGGCTTCCGCCGAACATAAATCAAATAGCTCTTATGCATGCAGAAACACAATATATGGGTAAATGAATTCTAGCTATTTTCAAATAGATCGGGATCGGCGGATATCTGAAATGGAAAGTCAATCTATCTATATGTGTGTTAATATCTAGAGTAGAATCATATGAAGGGGATGTTATTTTTTTATATCTAACCAATTGGATGAATTACTCCTAAAGGTTTACATCAAAATAGTGCTAGTTGATGAGAGTTATTTCGGAAACAAAAAGAGTAAAGTCAAATTCATTTGGGTTATTCTCTCAATTCCAATAAAATACAACCGGATCAAGTATGAGTTGGCGATCAGAACGTATATGGATAGAACTTATAACGGGGTCTCGAAAAACAGGTAATTTCTGCTGGGCCTTTATCCTTTTTTTAGGTTCATTAGGATTCTTATTGGTTGGAATTTCCAGTTATCTTGGTAGAAATTTGATATCTTTATTTCCGTCTCAGCAAATCATTTTTTTTCCACAAGGGCTCGTGATGTCTTTTTATGGGATTGCAGGTCTCTTTATTAGCTCCTATTTGTGGTCCACAATTTCGTGGAATGTAGGTAGTGGTTATGATCGATTTGATAGAAAAGAAGGAATAGTATGTATTTTTCGTTGGGGATTTCCTGGAAAAAATCGCCGCATCTTCCTCCGATTCCTTATAAAAGATATTCAGTCCGTCAGAATAGAAGTTAAAGAGGGTATTTATGCTCGTCGTGTCCTTTATATGGAAATCAGAGGTCAGGGGGCTATTCCCTTGACTCGTACTGATGAGAATTTGACTTCACGAGAAATTGAACAAAAAGCTGCTGAATTGGCTTATTTCTTGCGTGTACCGATTGAAGTCTTTTGAGAAATGAAAACGGAAGAATAAGAATGAATGCTTTCTCGGCAGGAGGGAAAAACTCAAGAATTCGCTCTATAACATAACTTAACTGAAGTTTCTTCAGAACGCG